TGATCGGTTTAATAGGTATTTTCTTTTACGGTTCATATTCCGGGTTGGGTTCATCTCTGTAGTAATCGGATGAACCGGATTTTAGACATGAAAAAGTAAGAACTCAGCGGGACCTTACTGCTCTAATCAGACAAAGGAGGGTAAGGTCCCGCTGAGTTCTTACTCCATATAGCGAAACTTTGATATACTCCATAACATACAAATTGGAAAGTTATCCAGTAAACATAATTAAAATATTATATTCGTAGAAATGACAAAACGGATCCTTTGTTTCTTAATAAATTGAAGAATTAAATCTATTGATTAATTCATAGTCTCTGTTGTTCCTCCATAATATGAACTCTTACAAAGCAACAAAAAAGAAAGAATCAATCGATTTTCTGGAGAATCCAATATTAATATTATATGGATTTCTACGGATGAGACATCCTGCAAATTCTTTCTATTCTAAATTAATAGAACCTTATTCTATAAAAATTCTGATGAGATAATAAATAAGGATTTGGATATTTGTAAAAATCTAATTTGCCTTTCAACCGGAACAGTAAAAGTTTTTTTTGTTTGAAAAATTTTTCTAAATTAGAAGTTTAAATTAATTGAATAATTAAAGAAGTTCTATTTGTTCAATGAATTTATCCTCCCCTAACCCTTTCTTTTTGTTTGTCTACTACTTCTTATGAATCTAAACAAAGGAGTTCCGATAGACCCGGAAAGCAAGGAAAGGAATAGTAATCTTTGACGAACAGGAGAAAAAATCATTATTATTTCGATACAAGACGACACAAGAAAGGGGTGGAAAGTCCTTTTTCTTGTGTCGAATAGAAGATTAGGAAGACTAGTAATCCCCCCTAAAAGTATTTGTTCCTTTCATTTTTCCCATCCTTCCATTGTATTTATATGCCTATAGTCTATTACTAGGAATGGGATACACGTAATGAATTCCAGACATCCCACAAACAAAACAAAAACAATATAAACAAAAAGGTTTACAGAATTTTTTGATCATACATAATTGTATCGATCGACAATAATTTGTTGCTTTTTACCAACTTGATGTTAAGGAATTTCTGGACCTAGAAATTCATTTCATACAATTGAACCTTTTCAAACTGTTTCTTTTTAAGAACCAAAAAAACTTGTGCCAAAATAACAGATGCCAAGAAGAACAAAAGGCCTTGGACACGTAATGGATCTTGAAGCACTATTTCTGCATCTCCCTGACCAAACCCTCCTACATTGGGATTGCTTGTTAATGGTTGATCAAGCTTGATGGATTCACCCTCTGAAACAAGAAGTTCTGGTCCTGGAGGTATAATATCAACCACTTGATGTCCATCCGATGCATCAACTATGGTTATTTCATATCCTCCTTTTTCTTTACGTACTATTCTGCTTACTATACCTGCTGATGTCGCATTATAGACTGTATTGTTACTCTTGCTCCCATCAGGATAAATCTGACCCCTTCCTCTGTTCCCACCTACATATATGGGATATTTTAAGAAGTGAACGTCTTTCTTCGTAGCAGGGTCGGGGGAAAGAATGGGAAAGGCGATTTCACTATATTTCTGACCGGGAACAGGACCTATCACAAGAATATTTCTTTTATTGGGACGATAACTCTGAAAAGACAGATTTCCCATCTTTTCTCTCACCTCGGGAGAAATACGATCGGGGGGGGCTAATTCGAATCCCTCGGGTAAAATAAGAACAGCCCCTACATTCAACGCCCCCTTTTTTCCATTAGCAAGAACTTGTTTCAGTTGTATATCATAAGGGATTCGAACAACTGCTTCAAATACAGTATCAGGAAGCACGGCTTGCGGAACTTCAATATCCACGGGCTTATTAGCTAAATGGCAATTGGCACATACAATTCGTCCAGTTGCTTCTCGTGGGTTTTCATAACCCTGCTGCGCAAAAATGGGATATGCATTTGAAATAGATGCCCGAGTTATTACATATATCATGATCGATACAGAAATCGATTGAGTCATCTGTTCCTTTACCCAAGAAAAAGTATTTCTATTTTGCATGTCCAATCATTGATCCCGGAATTTCTACAATAAATTAGATAGGTAGCTAGTATAGTTCCCTATACACGAGTCTGTCATTGTACTGGGATAATTGTACTGGAATATAAGACGAATACCTTGAAAAGCTAGAAGTATAAAGAATTAAGTAAGATTGAAAATGCTTTCTTTATATATGAAGAAAGATTCTGATTTGATTCATATCAGGAAATCAAATGAGTTCTTCATTCATTCATTGAATGATAAATGACTACAAGTGAAGGAGATACACGATTTAAATAATAGAAGATCCAATATTTCACAATTGTATCTAGAATAACTGGAAAAGTGGAAACAAGACTAGATATAATTTGATCGTTATGAACCAATCCAAAATCGTTGTAGACCGAACCAATCATTAGTTCCCAACCATGGGTTGAATGAAATCCGATCCATAAATCAGTAACTAAAAGAATCAAAAAAGCTTTTATTGTGTCACTTAAGTTATAGAGGAATTCCTGAATCCAAGAATTAAGAATGACAAGTTCTTCATTACCCAGAATAAAATAACCACTTAGAATAGCGAAACAAATTATATTTGTCGAGAAATCCAAAATGATATGGAGATGATATTCATTGTGTGTTTTGACCAATTGTATCGTTTCCTTGTGTATTCCTATACGAAGTTTTTGTATATGCGTTTCCGGGTAATCTTTTATCATTTCATCCAAGAGGAATAGTTCTTCCAATTCTATGAATCTTTCTAGAACGTTTTTCTCTTGAATATCATTCAAAAAAGTTTCGGATTTCCCGGTATTCCACCAATTAGTAACCCAAGGTTCCAGACATTTATTAAATGAGAGAGAGACCCACCAGGGCAAAAATATTATGGATGAAATATATGGGAGGGGAACCCAGGCTTTCTTTTTTTTTTTCATTTTTATCTTATCCTAAAAGAAAAGGACCCTTATTCTATTTCTATATTCCTTCTAGATCCGAGATATAAATTTTTACACAAAAATAGGAATAGATCCATAGGTTCAATACCTTTTTTTTTATAGAACTCGTACTTCAGAGAAATATCAGATAGAGTCGACGGTTGTATTAAAAAGGAAATTAGCAAGTTCTTTTTCAATTTTTTCTTCAGTTCATTTCAAAATACTTCAATTGGTACGCGTAAGAAATAGGCCAATTCGGCAGCTTTTTGTTCAATTTCTCGTGGAGTAAAATACTCATCAGTACGAGTCAAGGGAATGGCTCCTTGGCCTCTGATTTCTATATAAAGGACACGACGAGGATAAAGACCCTCTTTAACCTCCATTCTGATGGATTGGATATCTCTCATAAGTAAGCGAAGGAAGATGCGACGATTTATTCCAGGAAATCCCCAACGAAAAATACACACTATTCCTTCTTTTCTATCGAATCGGTCATAACCACTACCTACATTCCATGAAATTGTGCACCACAAATAGGAGCTAATGAATAGACCTGCGATCCCATAGAAAGACATCACGATTCCTTGTGGAAAAAAAAGAATTTGCTGAGATGGAAATACGGATATCACATTCCTACCAAGATAACTGGAAGTTCCAACCACTAAGAATCCTAGTGAACCTAAAAAAAGGATACAGGCCCAGAAAAAATTACTTGTTTTTCGAGACCCCGTTATAAGTTCTATCCATATATGTTCTGATCGCCAATTCATACTCTACTAGATCCAGTTGCATTCGATTGGAATTGAGAAAATAACCCAAATGAATTTTACTTTCTTGATCCCGAAGAAACTTTCATTAACTAGCACTATTCTGATGTAAACCGTTAGAAGTAATTTGTTAGATACATTGACTTTCCATTCCATTTAAATAAAATATTCGCCGATCCATTTCTAACCGGCTATACCTGCATATACATGCATTTATGCGGATATCGTATATCCGCATAAATGCATAACAGTTCTTTCATTTGTGTTCGGAAAGAGTCACATATCGTACCATATTACATTACACTAAATAAATATCTGTATTATGATCCAGTTTTGAAATAAATTGATGAGATTTGGTCCCATCGGATCTAGACAATCTTATTTTTTTGGACATGAAGAGATAAAGAAGCCATTGCAATTGCCGGAAATACTAGGCCCACTAAAGGCACAAAAATAGAGGGTAAGTTGAGATCTGTCATAGAATGGGTGCCTCGATTTTATATTTCTATCTATTAATATTTCTATCTATTAGAAAGAGAAAGATATCTTATGATAAGTATATCTATTCTAAGTATATATCATAAACTTTATTTTATTTATAATTTTATTATAAAGAATTTTATATATATATTTATATATATATTATATATAAATATATATATTATTATATTAATATTTATAATATTTAGTTAATATTTAGAAATTAATATAATATTTACTAATTAATATAATATTTACTGAGTACTTAACTTAACTTAATAAATAATAATTTAATAAATAATAATTAAGTAATAATAAGTAATTAAGTTAATAAGAATAAGAAGAAGTAGTTAATAAGTGCAAGGAATGTAGAACTAAATAAATTAAGTGTACCCATTCATCTTTCTACACGAATATGTATGATAATTCGCTTTATTAATAGATTTTATTATTCTTCTCTTCTCCCATCCTTATCTTCTTTCTAATCTAATAAGGAGTTTATTATGAAAATCAAAGATTTTATTAGGAGTTTGCGATTCTAACTAATCCGATCCATCCATCCAACAAACGGGGATTCATAGTAAAAAATGAGGGTTATCGATAGATATAGAAATAACTTCTATTCTCTATTTTATATTTATTTCTTTTTATTTTGATTTCGATATTTTTTTTATTGTATATATTAATACGTAAGAAGGCCAGATAAATTTTTTTTTTATTTTCCTCCCTAATTCTAATTCCTCGGAGGGAGAAATTAATTCACTTTTTTATCCTGTTGATAGAGGGTTCGTGATTACTAATCATGAATAGAGGTAGAATAAAAAAATAGATCTGGGGAAAAAAAGAAAAAGTAATTACCCGAAACTTCTAACTCTTATTACTTATTATATTACATTACGAGTAGAACTTATGTCATCAAAGAAAACACCATTCTTTTTAGTTTTTTTTTTGATTACGATGAACTAAATATTTGTTCGATACAAATAACTGAATTTAGTGCTATACTTTATTAATTTTTGATTAATTTTTTGATTAATTTTTTGAATTTTTATTCAAGGGAAAGAAACCGTGGAGCTGAAATAACTCACTCAGAACACCCTTTAAAGGATTACGTGGTACAATTTGGTCAAATAAGCCTTTATGGAATAAATACTCAGCCGCTTGTGAACCATCGGGTACTGTCTTTTTCAATGTTTGTTCAATTACTCTTTTACCCGCAAATGCAATGTAGGCATTAGGTTCAGCAACAATGACATCTCCCAACATACCAAAACTGGCTGTTACTCCACCGGTTGTAGGAGATGTAAGGATTGATACATAGAATAATTTTTTATTTGATTGATAATTATATGAAGCGGAAGATATTTTAGCCATTTGCATCAAACTCAAACTTCCCTCTTGCATGCGCGCTCCTCCAGAAGCACACACAATAATGACAGGTAGAGATTGATTAGTAGCATACTCGATCAAACGAGTTATTTTCTCACCTACTACGGATCCCATACTACCTCCCATGAAATGAAAATCCATAACCCCAATTGCTATGGGAATACCATTTAGTTGACCTATGCCTGTTTGAACAGCTTCAGTTAAACCTGTCTTTCTTTGATAAGAATCAATACGATCTCTATAGGGTTCCCCCTCTGAATGAAATTCAATGGGGTCCATAGAGACCATATCTTCATCCATAGGATCCCAAGTCCCCGGATCAATCGAAAGTTCGATTCTATCTGAACTGCTCATTTTCAAATGATATCCACACTGTTCACAAATATTCATTTTTGACCTAATAAATTTTTTATAATTTAATCCATAACAATTTTCGCATTGAACCCATAAATGCCTGTATTTTTTATTTCTATCGAAATCATTAGATCTTCCTCTTATATTGAAATCACTGCCTTTTTTACTAGTTCTTATACCAGAACTCCCACTTTCACTACCAGTTACATTTTCAGTACAAATGAAACTATAAATGTAACTGTCACTGTAATTGTCGGTACCACCGGAAATGGAACTATTAATACTGACTTCAAAACGAAGATAATTATCAATGCAACTATTAATGTGATTATTCCAACTAGATTGAGTATCATATATGTAATGATAATAGTAGTGATTGTTTCTCTTAGACCCACTATTTAAATAACTAGAAAAAAAACTTTCTAGTTCACTCAGAAAAGAACTATCATTGTCAATCTCAAAAATCTGATTTTCAATATCAAAACATACAGAATAACTGTTACCATTACTGTCCCTAATTAAAAAAGTGTCATCAGAGATCAAACTACAAATATCCCTGATATCAAATAAATAATCAACATTTCTGAAACTATAACTCTCACTATCACTCCAACTAGGAATGTTTTTCTCCGTACCATTTAGAATGGGTTCTTCACTTCCACTGGAATGTCCAATAGCATCAAGACTATCCATTGATTTATTTAATCCACACCTATGTTCTAACTTATCGTTATACAACATCGAATTGAACCACCATTTTTCCATAAAGCCTTCTTGCCCCCTATTTGATGAAAATATAATAGATGAATAGTCATTCCATAAATAATCATTTTACTATTTTATTTCCTATCAGAATTAAGCATATGAATCCAATCATTAGGATTGAATCCAATCATTAGGATTGTTAACTAATAAGATAACAATAACGTAACAAGTGAGTATTGAAAGAAATGATTTTTTTGGGGGGGGTCCAAAGTATCACTTCAATATATTGATAGAATCTTTTTCTCAATTAAAAAATATAAAGACAGGTTTCTCTCATGTCATGTACTACAAATTCTCATCGAGAAGAAAAATAGTTGTTTCTTCCTATAAATAAAGAATTCGTTCTCGTATAATATTGTATCGTATAATCAAATAATAAGTTTCTATTCCGACATGGAAAGAAAAGACAATATACAGGATGGGTAGAAAGAGCCCTTCCTTTGGCTTGATCTATAGCCTGAAACTACGGGATATAAAATGATCCAACAATCCCAAGATCCATAGGATTAATTATGGATCCAACAATAAACAATAGAAGTATTGAGTTATATTATAGAAGTATTGAGTTGTTTAGTTTTCGATCTTATCTTGTATTTAGATCTTATGTATAGGAAAATAGGTAAGTAAATAAGTAAGGTCTGTACATATGAGAGATATATGCAAATACCAAATACATAGTATAGGATGCTCATTCTTTATTTTATTCGGTTCGGCTCAATCCTTTTTTTTAGGAAAAGATTGGGCCGAGTTTAATTGCAATCAATTAGAAGAACAAACAGGAATTACTGAATTATG